CATGGTCCTTGCGGATCGGATCATCCGTATAGGATAAAAAAAGAAACTCCAGATATTTGCTATCTTTCTCTTTAATCTCAATTCCAGCTACGGTTTCATTAGATATCTGACAACTAGAATCCCTATTTTTTCCGATCCGGTTCCTCCACCACCGCGAACCCCGGTTAGATTCAGGCATGATACGCTTTTTCTTTATTGGGATAACCCAAGTACTCTCTTGCGGATCCATGAAACAACTCTCAGAAATCTTTTTCCCTTTTGGAAGATACAGGAGCGAAACAATCAACCTATTTCTATTGGAAGACCAAAAAGATTCTTCCAATGTCTCCTTTCTGGGTCCAATGGAATTCATAGGTATAGGAAGAAGCCCCATCAAATAGAGATTTTTTCTTTCGACCATCTTTCGATTGTTAATACGAGATATAAGGACCACTACTACAAGCAGTACTACACCTTTGATCGTGAAATATCGATTGCTTGTTGCACCCTGTGAATCACGTGAAAGTAGGATACTCCAAATTCGGGGGTCAAAGAGTTTCATAAAACGTTCTTGGTGGAAAAAAATGTGAGTGAAAGATCCCACTGAATCGAATTTGATCCATGAATCTAAGAAATAGTGAGAATTCTTGATCTCTCTCAATATCTCTCTCAATTCGAATATCCAGGATTTGAATTTCATTGATTCCTCCTAAAGATTTCATTTCAATTGGAATTTGGTTATTCACGATGTACGATGATCCCTGTTAAGCATCCATGGCTGAATGGTTAAAGCGCCCAACTCATAATTGGCAAATTCGTAGGTTCAATTCCTGCTGGATGCATGCCAATGGTAACATTCAATAAGTCTATTGGAATTGGCTCTGTATCAATGGAATCTCATCATCCATACATAGCGAATTGGTATGGTATATTCATACCATAACATATGAACAGTAAGAACTAGAATTCTTATCGATACTGGAACTCATAGGGAAGAAGATGGATTTATGGATGGAATCAAATATGCAGTATTTACAGAAAAAAGTATTCGGTTATTGGGGAACAATCAATATACTTCTAATGTCGAATCAGGATCAACTAGGACAGAAATAAAGCATTGGGTCGAACTCTTCTTTGGTGTCAAGGTAATAGCTATGAATAGTCATCGACTCCCGGGAAAGGGTAGAAGGACGGGACCTATTATGGGACATACAATGCATTACAGACGTATGATCATTACGCTTCAACCGGGTTATTCTATTCCACCTCTTATAGAGAAAAGAACTTAAAGCAAAAGACTTAATAACACGGCAATACATTTATACAAAACTTCTACCCCGAGCACACGCAATGGAGCCGTAGACAGTCAAGTGAAATCCAATCCACGAAATAATTTGATCTATGGACAGCATCGTTGTGGTAAAGGTCGTAATGCCAGAGGGATCATTACCGCAGGGCATAGAGGGGGAGGTCATAAGCGTCTATACCGTAAAATCGACTTTCGACGGAATGAAAAAGAGATATCTGGTAGAATCGTAACCATAGAATATGACCCTAATCGAAATGCATACATTTGTCTCATACACTATGGGGATGGTGAGAAGAGATATATTTTACATCCCAGAGGGGCTATAATTGGAGATACCATTGTTTCTGGTACAGAAGTTCCTATATCAATGGGAAATGCCCTACCTTTGAGTGCGGTTTGAACTATTGATTTACGTAATTGGAAGTAACCAATTAGGTTTACGACGAAACCTAGAAATCGATCACTGATCCAATTGGAGTACCTCTACGGGATAGACCTCAACAGAAAACTGTTGAGTAACGGCAGCAAGTGATTGAGTTCAGTAGTTCCTCATAGAAAATTATTGACTCTAGAGATATGGTAATATGGAGAAGACGAAATTGTTTGAAGCGCGCACAGAACCGGAAGCGCCCCTTGTTTCAAAGAGAGGAGGACGGGTTATTCACATTTCATTTGATGGTCAGAGGCGAATTGAAAGCTAAGCAGTGGTAATTAGAAAGACCCCCGGGGAAAAATAGAGATGTCTCCTACGTTACCCGTAATATGTGGAAGTATCGACGTAATTTCATAGAGTCATCCGGTCTGAATGCTACATGAAGAACATAAGCCAGATGACGGAACGGGGAGACCTAGGATGTAGAAGATCATAACATGAGTGATTCGGCAGATTTGGATTACTATATATCCACTCATGTGGTACTTCATCATACGATTCATATAAGATCCATCTGTCTAGATATCATCATATACATCTAGAAAGCCGTATGCTTTGGAAGAAGCTTGTACAGTTTGGGAAGGGGTTTTGATTGATAAAAAAGAAGAATCTACTTCAACCGATATGCCCTTAGGCACGGCCATACATAACATAGAAATCACACTTGGAAAGGGTGGACAATTAGCTAGAGCAGCAGGCGCTGTAGCGAAACTGATTGCAAAAGAGGGTAAATCGGCCACATTAAGATTACCATCTGGGGAGGTCCGTTTGATATCCAAAAACTGCTTAGCAACAGTCGGACAAGTGGGTAATGTTGGGGTGAACCAAAAAAGTTTGGGTAGAGCCGGATCTAAGTGTTGGCTAGGTAAGCGTCCTGTAGTAAGAGGAGTAGTTATGAACCCTGTAGACCATCCCCATGGGGGCGGTGAAGGGAGAGCCCCAATTGGTAGAAAAAAACCCACAACCCCTTGGGGTTATCCTGCGCTTGGAAGAAGAAGTAGGAAAAGGAACAAATATAGTGATAGTTTTATTCTTCGTCGCCGTAAATAGGAACATTGAAAATCGAATCTTTGGAATTGGAAATAATGTGATGGGCGAACGACGGGAATTGAACCCGCGCATGGTGGATTCACAATCCACTGCCTTGATCCACTTGGCTACATCCGCCCCTTATAGCTAAAGGATTTTCTCTTTTTTCCATTCATCATTATACTTCAGATTAAGATCGAGATATTGGACATAGAATGCCAATTTAAAAAATGGAAAAAAAGGAGTAATCAGCCGTGACACGTTCACTAAAAAAAAATCCTTTTGTAGCTAATCATTTATTGGGAAGAATTGAAAAACTCAACAGGAGGGAGGAGAAAGAAATCATAGTGACTTGGTCTCGGGCATCTACCATTATACCCACAATGATTGGCCATACAATCGCTATTCATAATGGAAAGGAACATTTACCTATTTATATCACAGACCGTATGGTCGGTCACAAATTGGGAGAATTCGCACCTACTCTCACTTTCGTGAGACACGCGAGAAACGATAATAAATCTCGTCGTTAGTCGTTCTACTAAGTATTCATGTGAAAAGCCTTATCTTAATAGTATTTAGACTTCAGAGTTTTTATCTTATAGTAAGAGTATAGGTAGATTTCTTATACTACTAGGCACTTCTCATTCATTTCATTCATTGGCGGGAGAGAACTTTTATGATAAAGAACGAAAATAGAGAAGCAAAAGTTTTAGCTCAACATATAAGTATGTCTGTTTCCAAA